GGGCTTTGTAGTGGAAATAAGACACCGGACTGCAATTCTGGAGATGTAATAAGTTGTTACCTTAGCTTATGTAAGGTTTAAGAGGTTTATTCTCTTATAAGAAACTTTGAAGGTTACTAGTTTTTTTAACTTAAAACCTTAATATATAAAAAAAAGGATAAGAGGATAAAAGAGGGGGGAAAGGTTAAGAAAAGGTAAAATTAAGAATGTATGGGGAGAGTTCAATAAAAAAGATGTTTTTGTTTTTGGGGAAGCAAGGATAAATGAGGAAAGTCTAATTCGTAAATAAAAAAATAATGTTAAAAGTGCTCTAAATAAGAGAATTGTGAGTCAAATAATGGAGGTTTGTGAAAATAAAAATTCTTGAATAATTATTATTTTAGGGAGGAATCCTAAAAAAGGAGGTAGTCCTCCTAACGATAAAAGAGATAAGAAAAGCGAGAGTTTTAATGGTTTAGAAAAAAGATTTATTGTCAATAATTGATTAAAGTGAAAAATTTGATTTGAGTGAAGAATACTTACTACAGAGGCGGAGATTAAAGTATAACATAAAAAGTAAATTAATCATATTCGTTCATTAAATATGATGGCGGCTAGGAGTCAAGCTATATGATTAATTGAAGAGTAGGAGATAATTTTGCGAGTAAGAGTTTGATTTAACCCTCCTAGGGCTCCTACAAGTCTTGAAATGATTGATGAAAATATAATAATAGAGGTTCTAAAATTGGAAATTAGTGTACTTATTATTGCAATTGGAGTAATTTTTTGGATAGTTATAAGAACTAAAGATTGAATTCATGAAATTCCTTGTATAACAGGAGGAAACCAAAAGTGGAGTGGAGCAGCTCCAAGTTTAAGGAGGAGGGCTGTGAAAATAATGAAAACAGAAAGGTGAGGAAAAATTAGGGATATAGGGCAAGCTGCTAGGAGTGAAGCAGACCCTAAGGCTTGAATTAAAAAGTATTTAAGTGCTGATTCAGCTGAGTATCGGTTACTTGAGGAGGTTAAAATTGGGATAAAAGATAGGAGATTTAATTCTAGGCCTATCCATAAAATGAATCAAGAGGAGGAGGAGATAGCAATAAGAATTCCTATAAAAAGCGTAAAGGAAAAAAGTAGTTGGTGGGGTTTAATAGTTAAAATTAAAAAGAGAAGAATCTTCATAGACGGGGTATGAGCCCGTAAGCTTAAATTTAGCTTATCTTTTTGGGCTACAATTTGGTGTAAAGGCACGTGAAGTTTTGATTTTCAAAGAATTGGTGTAATTCCATTATTTGTAATGAGTGGGTGTTTAATAGTGGAAAGGGTAACTTTCATTATTCGCCCTATCAAGGCGACCTTTTTGTCAAGCACACTATTATATAGTAATTTTTTAAAAAACTAGTTTTAAAAAATGAATAGAATTTTTGGTTTCAAAATTTTTAGGAAAGCTGAAAGTCTTTAAAAATTTAATGGTCATTATATATTTAAAGCAACTTTTTATAAAAAATAGTATTAACATGTATATAAATTTACTCATTGTTATAAACAATTATTTAAATTCTTTTTTTTAAAAAAAAACACATAAAGAGAACTTGTGTCTCAAAACACAAAGTTCATGTGTATTTTTTTAAAAAAATATTATAAATGGTTTAAAAATATAAGTCAAGTTGAAAGAAAAGATAAATAATTATTTGTTTATATTTTTATTATTTAATTTATGTAAGATTTTAAAATTAAAGATATAAATATAAATATAAGTTATGTAGTTTAACTTAATGATTAAAGTTTTATGAAAGAGAAATTTTTATAAAAATAAATTGTATATTAATTTATTATAAAAGATTTGATATTATAGTATACAGTATTTCTTTAATATTAATTATACTTTTCTTATATATATATATTTATAAGTGAATTTAAATTTATTATATACATATAAATTATTTACTTTCTACTTATTGAGAAAGATAATTGTTTAAATAAATGAATTTATTTATTTAAATCTATTATATTTTTATAAAAAAAATCGTTGGGCTAAGGTCCTAAAAAAATATTTCACTAAATTCAAGTTACATCATTTTTAAATAAATATTCTGATTAAGTTACTAACTTAAATTTATTAAAAATAAAAAAATTTATAAACTAGTTTATTAAGTGGGTGAAATTCTTTCTCCGGGAGAAGAGATCCTAAAAGATGGTTTCAAGTAAAAATTACTATTTAATTTTTAGAAAAAAAATTCTATATAAATTACTTTATGTTTAAAAATGTGTTTATAAACTATATATTGGCATATAAAATTTAGTGAAGTGAAGTTTGATTCTTGCTTATTTTCTGTATTTAAAGGAAGTTTTATGGAAAATATAATAAAAATTTTGTTGTTATGTAGATTATAAAAATTTAAATTTCCAGTGCAGGGGTTTGGATAAATGAATTAGTGTTTAATCCAGTTTTGTTTTTAAACTAAGGTTAAATTTGTGCCAGCAGCCGCGGTTAGACTGGTGTAGTAAGTGGAAAATGTTAAGTTAGTGGTTAGAGAATACAAATAAAAAATTTAGGTAATTATAATTTATTGTAAGGTGAAATTTTCATGGAGAGATATTTCTTTTGTTTTTATTGGGTTTGAAGCCATAAAGATTTAAGTTAAAAATAGGATTAGATACCCTAGTATATTTAATTATAATTTGGTAAACTTGATTAGTATTAGTTATGGACTTGAAATTTAAAGAATTTGGCGGCATTTTAGCCCGGTTAGAGGAACCTGTCTTTTAAACGATAAACCACGAAATATCTTACTTTTTTTTGTTTTATCAGTATGTATACCGTCATTTTTGGAACAATTTAAATAGAAATTAGTTTGGAGGAATAAAAAATAAAGTTCATAAAATTAGATCAAGGTGCAGCTTATAAAAAAGTAAAGGTGGGTTACAATAATTTTAAATTAAAACGGATTAATAAGGGAAGATTTCATTTATGAAGGAGGATTTAACAGTAAGTAAAAAATAATAAGTTTTATTGATGGAGGTTCTGAAATGTGTACACATCGCCCGTCGCTCTCATAAGGGAACATGAGATAAGTCGTAACAAAGTAGGTGTACTGGAAGGTGTACCTAGGAGAAATATAAGCTATAGCTTAAAAAGCGTCTCAGTTACGTTGAGAAGATCATCAGATTTTGGTGTGGTTTAATAATAAGAGTGAATGGCATAAAAAGGAGAAGGTAAAAAATTGTTTGTATTTATTTGGTAATTAAAATTAAGTAAAATTGAAAAATCATTTAGTATATAGTTATAGTAAGGTTATATTGAAATATAAAAAATTGAAACTAAAGTGGATAAGTATTGTAAAAGAAATATTTTAGAAGTTAAAAAAGAAGATTTAAATTTTTGTACCTTTTGTATCAGGGATTTTTTATTTATTATGTTGATAACCAAGGTTCCCGAAATAAGGTGATCTATTTCAGTAAATATATTTATGTGGAAAAATAAAATTCAATACTGTTTTAGTGGTGAAATGTTAGTCGAACTTTATATATCTGGTTGTTTCTGAAATAAATTTAATTTATTTTTATTGGAAAAAATCTATAAAATTAAATTTTCAGGGGGAAGAGCTCTTGAGAAATAAATAAAAAAACTTAGCAGGTAAGGCAAAATTAGGCTTAGAATCAGCCATATTTTCATAGCGTTTTAGGTGGTGTTTAAATTGAATATATTTTAAAGGAAATTTTTATTTAAATTTAAGGAATTATCATTTTGAATATTAAAAAGTGAGAAATAATGATTATATTAGTAGAAAAGTTTATGTTATGAATAAATTGTCAGGATAGATAATAATGTTTAATTAATTTTGATGTATTTAAGGAATTCGACAAATATTATATTCACCTGTTTATCAAAAACATGTCTATTTGAATTCATTTTTTAGTCTGGCCTGCCCACTGATTTATTAAAGGGCCGCGGTATTTGGACCGTGCTAAGGTAGCATAATCAATAGTCTCTTAATTGGAGTCTGGAATGAATGGTCGGATGAAATATAATTTGTCTGCGAATATAGTATTGAATTTTACTTTTAAGTGAAAAGGCTTAAATAAATTAAAGGGACGATAAGACCCTGTGAAGCTTTATTTTTATTATGTTTTAATATTTGATAGTTGTGTGATTAAATTTGAGTTTAGTAAAAATTAAATTGGGGCGATTGGAATATATTATTAACTGTTTTTAATAGTAAAATAAATAATTTTTAGGTGTTGATCTTGTATTACGGATTATAAGATTTAAGTTACTCCAGGGATAACAGCGTAATTCTTTTTGAGAGTTCTTATCGACAGAAGTATTTGCGACCTCGATGTTGAATTAAGATTTCATTAAGGTGTAGTAGTCTTGATTGTAGGTCTGTTCGACCTTTAAAATTTTACATGATTTGAGTTCAGACCGGCGTAAGCCAGGTTAGTTTCTATCTTTTATTTTTTGCAAATCATTTTAGTACGAAAGGAGTAAATGGTTGAAATATTTTTAAAAATTAGATTTACTTTAAATTACTTTGGCAGAGGAATGTGTTAGATTTAGGATCTAAATATGCGTAAGTAGAACGCAAGTAATATTTGTTGTGACTTATATGGGAGTTTTCAAAAATTGTTTCATTAATAATATTAGTAAATTATTTAATTTTAATTGTATTTGTTTTAGTTGCTGTTGCTTTTGTTACTTTATTAGAGCGGAAGGTGCTTGGTTATATTCAGCTTCGAAAAGGTCCTAATAAGGTGGGTTTTATAGGGTTACTTCAACCTTTTGCTGATGCTGTAAAGTTATTCACAAAAGAGCAAACTGTACCTATTCATTCAAATTTTATTCCTTATTATTTATCTCCTATTTTTAGTTTATTTGTAGCTTTATTGTCTTGGGTTATTATTCCTTATAATATAGGGTTTACTAATTTTAGGTTAGGTGTATTGTTTTTTTTATGTTGTACTAGGTTAGGTGTTTACACTGTAATAAGGGCTGGTTGATCTTCTAATTCAAAATATTCTTTGTTAGGATGTCTTCGGGCTGTAGCTCAAACTATTTCTTATGAGGTAAGGTTGGCTTTAATTTTACTTAGTCTTTTAATGTTGGTAGGTGGTGTTGATTTTTCTCTTTTTATAAATTACCAGCGTTATTTAAGTTTTTTAATTTTAACTTTTCCTTTGGCTTTAATTTGATTTGCGTCTTGCTTGGCTGAAACAAATCGTACTCCTTTTGATTTTGCGGAGGGAGAGTCTGAGTTAGTATCTGGATTTAACACAGAATATAGGGCTGGTGGATTTGCTTTAATTTTTATGTCAGAATACGCCAGAATTTTGTTCATAAGGTTTTTATTTATTATTTTATTTTTTGGAGTTGAATTGAGAAGAATTTTTTTTTATTTAGGGGCTGTATATATTAGGTTTTGTTTTGTGTGAGTGCGTGGGACTTTACCTCGGTTTCGTTATGATAAATTGATGTATTTGGCTTGAAAAAGTTTTCTTCCTGTAGCTTTAAATTATTTGTTGTTTTTTCTAGGAATAAAAATTATATTAACAACATTTTTATTTTAATTGTATAAAAATTAGGAAAGTTATTAAGAGACTCGAACTCTTTTCGGGTGCTTTCAAAACACATACTTTCCTTAAAGATAAATAACTAGTCTAAGAGGTTATCTCAAAAGATGAGGGAGAGAGGCCTGATAATATAATACAAAAAATAGATTGTTGTTAGGATTTGTCCTGTAATAATGTAAGGATCTTCAACTGGTCGCGCTCCAATTCAGGTTAAAAGGAGAACTGTTGCTACTAAAACTCAAAATATAATTTGATTTAGTGGATAAAAAGAGAGACTTCGGAATTTAGCTTTGTGAGAAAATGGAAGAATTATCAGAATAAAGACAGATAATGCTAATGCAATAACTCCACCTAATTTATTAGGAATAGATCGAAGGATAGCATAGGCAAATAAAAAATATCATTCGGGTTGAATATGTGCTGGTGTAACTAGAGGATTAGCAGGGATGAAGTTATCAGGATCTCTTAAAAGATATGGGTAAAGTAAGGTGATTATTGCTAATGTTAAAAGTAAAATAATAAATCCTACAATATCTTTAAAGGAGAAATATGGGTGGAATGGAACTTTATTAATTTGGGAAACAATTCCTAAGGGGTTGTTTGATCCTGTTTGGTGTAGAAATAAAATATGTACTATAGAGGCAGCTATAATTGCGAATGGAAAGAGGAAATGGAATGCATAAAATCGGGTAAGGGTGGCATTATCAACTGCAAATCCTCCTCAAATTCATTGAACAAAATCAGACCCAATATATGGGATAGTTGAAAATAAATTAGTAATCACTGTCGCTCCTCAAAAAGATATTTGTCCTCATGGGAGAACATATCCCAAGAAGGCTGTCGCTATAGTTAAAAGGAGAATTACAACTCCAACTATCCATGTATGTAGAAATAAGAAGGATCCAAAGTAGATGCCACGTCCTACATGCATATACAAGCAGACAAAAAAAAGGGAAGCTCCATTAGCATGTAAGGTTCGCAGAAGTCATCCAAAATTTACGTCTCGACAAATGTGAGCTACACTTGAAAATGCTAAATCAATATGGGCTGTATAATGTATAGCTAAAAAAAGGCCTGTTGCGGTTTGAATAATTAAGCAAAGCCCTAAAAGGGATCCAAAGTTTCAAAGGGTTGAAATATTAATTGGTGTTGGAAGATCTACTAGGGCTCCGTTAGCAATTTTTAATAATGGGTGAGATTTTCGTTGTGGTATTGTCATTAGGTTATCTTAGTCGAAGAGGACCAAAGTGAATTGCTGTAATTTTAACTACGGCTACGAGTGTTAAGAGTAAATATAAAATTAGGAAGAGAGTTATTTTTATTGAGGATAAATTATATATAGGGTTAGTAGATATATTCGTTGAAGAAAAAGTTGAAGATAAATTGTTTGTTGAATTTTCAATAAAAATTGGGTAGGATAAAAGAATGGAATCAGTGAATATAATAATTATTCTTAATAAAATTCTAGTAAAAATAATTGAAATTATAAAGTAAGATAAATATAAAGGTTCATTTGGTGCAAGGGAGGCTACATAAATGAATAACACTAACATGGCACCCAAGAAAATTAAGAATAAAATATATGAGAATCAGGTTGTTTTTAGAATATATGTTACTAAAAATGCAATGATTGAGGTTTGAATAAGAAGGATAACTCCTATGGCTAGTGGATGAACAATTTTTGTAAAAATAATAGAGAAAGAGGAGGTTAAGATTATAAATAATATTATGAGTGAAATATCAGAAAATAGTTTAATAAAAAAATGTTAGTTTTGGAAACTGATGATGAAAGATCTTTTCTTTTCTGATGCTTTAGGAAAAAGAGGTTTCATTTTTGGTTTACAAGACCAATGTTTTAAGTTAAACTACTTAAGCTTTATTTAATTAATGTTAATTCTAAGCTCTTCTTTTATATTTTCTTTATTTATATTTATTTGTGGTTTAGTTTCATTTGTAGGGATGCGTAAGCATCTTTTAAGGACTTTATTGAGGTTGGAATATATTATATTAAGTATTTTTTGATTAATATCTGTAAGTGTTGCAAATTTAGGTGAAGATTCTTATTTTATTTTATTTTTTTTAACTTTAGCTGCTTGTGAGGGGGCATTAGGACTTGCTCTTTTAGTTTCGGTTGTTCGAACACATGGGAGGGATAATTTTAGGAGATTTAGAATTTTGCAATGTTAAAATATTTATTGTTTATTATTTCGATAATTTTTGTAGTTCGGAGGTGATTAGTAGTGCAGAATTTGTTGTTTTTAGGTTCATTCCTTTTTTGTTTAAGGGTAACTAGATTAGGTTGGACTAATTTAAGGTTAGGTTTAGGTATTGATTCTATTGGCTATATTCTTATTTTATTAAGTTTTTGAATTGTTGCTTTGGTTACCAAAAGAAGACAAAAAATTAATGAGAGTTTAAATTTTAGTTCCTTGTTTCTTTTTATAAATGTTATTCTTTTATTAAGGTTGGTAATAACTTTTTGTTGTACTGATTATTTACTTTTTTATATTTGTTTTGAGGCGTCGTTAATTCCTATTTTAATTTTAATTTTAGGCTGAGGTTATCAGCCTGAACGTTTACAAGCAGGTATTTATATATTATTTTATACTCTATTTGGGTCTTTACCTTTATTGGTTTCTTTTTTTATATTATACAAGGTAAGAGGGAGTTTAGTTTTTGGGTTGGTATCTATCAAACAGAGTTGAAATTTAACTTATTTTATTTGATATTTTTGCACTTTTTTTGCTTTCATAATTAAACTTCCTATATTTACTGTACATCTTTGGCTTCCTAAGGCTCATGTTGAGGCGCCTGTTGCCGGGTCTATAATTTTGGCGGGGGTTTTATTGAAGTTAGGGGGTTATGGTTTAATTCGAGTAAGATCAATTTTTGTGGAAGTAGGGTGTCATTTTACTTGGGTTTGAGTAAGTTTAGGAGTAATAGGTGGGAGAGTTGTTGGTATTTTATGTTTACGGCAAACAGATATAAAGGCTTTAATTGCTTATTCTTCTGTAGCTCACATAGGATTAGTTCTTTGTGGGTTAATATTATTTAGGTGATGGGGAGTGAGAGGTGCTGTTGTTGTAATAATTGGACATGGTTTGTGTTCTTCTGGTCTTTTTTGTATAGCAAATATAGTTTATGAACGTGTAGGGAGGCGTAGTTTAAATGTAAGAAAGGGTTTAATAAATTTTATACCTAGGTTGGCTTTATGGTGATTTCTTTTGAGGGCTGGAAATATAGCGGCACCACCTACTTTGAATCTTTTGGGAGAGATTAGTCTTATTATCAGTGTTGTAAGATGAAATAATGTGTCTTGTTTGGGGGTGGCATTGTTATCTTTTTTTAGTGCTGCATATACTTTATATATATATTCTATAAGACAGCATGGTAAGTTATTTAGAACTTTATCTTCATGTTGTTCTGGTCAAACACGGGAATATCTTGTTTTAATACTACATTGATTACCTTTAAATATTATAATTTTAAAATCTAGGGTGTTAATAAATTTATAATTATTTAAGTAGTTTAAATAAAATATTGGTCTGTGAATCCAAAGATGTATAAAGTTACCTTAAGTAGTGGTTTGAAGTATTCTTATAAATTTAAGAAGTATAATATTTTTGTGTCTATTTTCATTAATTTGTTTGTTAGGATTTTTATTAATAATTTCTTTAAATTTTAGTTATTATATTGAGTGAGAAATTGTAACTTTAAGTTCTGGCTCTTTAGAAATAACTTTAATTTTTGATTGAATATCTTTACTTTTTTTATCTTTTGTTAGTTTCATTTCGGCTATAGTAATATTTTACAGAGGTGGCTATATAGCTGGGGATATAAATATAGATCGTTTTATATATTTGGTATTGGGATTTGTATGTTCGATAGTATTTTTAATTGTAAGTCCTAATTTAATTAGTATTCTTTTAGGTTGAGATGGGTTGGGGTTAGTTTCTTATGTTTTAGTAATTTATTACCAAAATGAAAAGTCAGCAGGAGCTGGTATATTAACTGCTCTTTCAAATCGAGTGGGAGATGTTGCTATTTTAATTAGTATTGCTATAATATTTGATTTAGGGGGTTGAGGATTTATTTTTTATAATGAAAGAGGGTTTACAGAGGGGATTGAAGGTTTAATTTTTTTAATTATTGTAGCTGGTATTACTAAAAGGGCACAAATTCCTTTTTCTGCTTGACTTCCTGCTGCTATAGCAGCACCTACTCCTGTTTCAGCTTTAGTTCATTCTTCAACATTAGTAACTGCTGGGGTTTATTTATTAATTCGATTTTCTCCTGCTTTAGTGGGTTGGGGACAAAGTGTTTTATTTATTTTAGCTGGTTTAACTATATTTATAGCCGGGCTTGGTGCAAATTTTGAAACTGATTTAAAAAAAATTATTGCTTTATCAACTTTAAGGCAGTTGGGTGTAATAATATTTATTTTAAGAATAGGTTATTATAAATTAGCTTTTTTTCATTTATTAACTCATGCTTTATTTAAAGCTTTACTTTTTATATGTGCTGGTTCTGTTATTCATAGGGTAGGAGGAACCCAAGATATCCGAGTTATAGGAGGTTTAATTTATTCTATACCTTTAAGTATTACTATAATAAATTTGGCAAATCTTGCTTTATGCGGAACTCCTTTTTTAGCAGGATTTTACTCTAAGGATTTAATTTTGGAAGTAGCATTTTCTAGATTATTAAATGAGATTTGTTTTTGGTTATTAGTTTTGGCTACTGGATTGACTGTTTGTTATACTTTCCGTTTAATTTATTTTACTGTAAGGGGAGATTATAATTTAGCTGGATTAAGTTGTTTGAGTGATGAAGATGAAATTATAACTTGACCTATAATCGGTTTAGGGGTTGGAGCGGTTATTGGAGGGGCTTCTTTATCTTGGCTTATTTTTCCTTGGCCATATATAATTTGTCTTCCTTGGAAGTTAAAACTTTTAGCTTTATTAGTAAGTTTAATTGGCGGGTTTATTGGATATATTTTAAATATAATAGTTGAAAACTACAAGTTAAATTGTTTTTCAAATTATAATGTAGTTAATTTTGCTGGTTCAATATGATTTATACCTTTTCTATCCACATTTGGTGCAAGGAATTTAATTTTAAAAATTAGTCAATATTATCACCAAAGTGGTGAAAATGGGTGATTAGAATTTTATGGGGCACAAGGAGTAAGTGGGAGATTTGAGGTATATTCTGGTTTTCTTCAGTTAGCTCAAGACAATAGCGTAAAAATTTATATAGTAATATATGTTTTATGATTAATTTTAGTTATTATATTTTTATTGTAACTTCACTTATATAGCTTATAAAAAGTGCTACATTGAAGCTGTAGAGAAGGTAATTTACCTTTAAGTGTTGTTAAAAGGAATTAGACCTTTAGCTTTACAATGAAAATATAATGTGTTTTACACCATAACAACAGGTGTAAAAACGGATTCAAACCGCTTGAAGAGGAAGTTAGAAGCTTCCGTTCGAGTTCATCTTACTCCTTTAGTCAGAAAAGTAAGTTTTCATTTCAACCATTAACAGTGGCATGCCTCTTTTTGGCTTTGACTAAAAATTGGAGGTAATTTACCAAGGTTTAGGCCGAAACTAAATGCAATTTCTTCGCTTTCCAATTTAAAATTAGCTTAATAAGCACTTTTTGAATGCAACTCAAATGTCATTTTTGACTATAATTTTATTCTGTTCATTCCAAGGCTCCTTGATTTCATTCATGATAAAGTCCTAGAAGGAGAATAATCAAAAAGAAAACACTTGTAATAACTCATGAATAAATATTGCAGAGAGATAAAATAGGTGCAACTGGTAACAAAAGTGTAATTTCTACATCAAAAATTAGGAAAATAACAGCAATTAAAAAGAAGCGAAGAGAAAATGGGAGACGAGCAGATCCTTTAGGGTCAAATCCACATTCAAATGGTGAATTTTTTTCACGATCTATATAGGTTTTTTTTGCTAAAAAAGAAGAAATAAACATAACCACTGAACAAATAATAAAAGTAAGGGTTGCTATAATGCTTAATAAAATGATTATTTTTCCTGGATTACCAGACTTATTGATTGGAAGTCAATTATACTATTTATATTAGAAAAATTAGGTTATCTTCCTCATCAATAAATTGAAATATAAAGGAATAATCAAACAACGTCTACAAAATGTCAATATCAAGCTGCTGCTTCAAATCCAAAATGGTGTTTAGCTGAAAAATGACATATATATATTCGGTAAAGGCATACTGAGAGGAAAGTGGATCCAATAATAACATGAAGACCATGGAATCCTGTGGCAACAAAAAATGTTGATCCATAAACAGAGTCGGCAATTGTAAAGGGTGCTTCATAATATTCTATGGCTTGAAGGGCTGTAAAATAAAGACCTAAAAATACTGTAATGGTTAGTCCTTGAAGGGCTTGAGAGTGATTTGATTCTATAAGTGCATGATGAGCTCAGGTAACTGTTGCTCCACTTGCTAAAAGAATAGCGGTGTTAAGAAGGGGGATTTGGAATGGATTAAAAGGTTGAATTCCAGTAGGAGGCCAACAAGCTCCTACTTCAACAGTAGGAGAGAGCCTTCTATGAAAAAAGGCTCAGAAGAAGGATAAGAAGAAAAGTACCTCTGATGTAATAAATAGGATTATACCTCATTGAAGTCCTGAAACTACTCGTTTAGTATGAAGGCCTTGATAAGTGCCTTCTCGGGTAATATCACGCCATCACTGGATTATAGTAAGAGTTGTTGTTAAAAGTCCAAGAGTCAGTAAATTAATATTATATTGATGAAATCATTTAACTAGGCCTGTTGTAATTATTATTGCTCTAATTGACCCTGTTAAAGGTCATGGTCTTATATCAACGAGGTGGTATGTATGGTGTTTATGTGATAACATTAGTTCACTTCTCTTGCATAGAGAGTTCTTAAAATTGCAAATACATAGGATTGAATAACAGCAACTGCTGATTCTAAAAGAAGGAGGAGAATTTGAGAAATAATGAGAATTCTTAGAAGGGATATTGAAAGTGATGGGCCTGTATTACCAAGAAGGGTTAATAAAAGATGACCTGCAATTATATTAGCTGCTAGTCGAACTGCCAGGGTTCCTGGACGAATAAAATTTCTAATTATTTCAATCAAGACTATAAATGGTATCAGAGGGCCTGGTGTACTTATAGGAACTAGATGAGCTAATATATGTTGAGTATGGTTAAATCATCCAAACATTATAAATGAAACCCAAAGGGGAAGAGCTAACCTTAATGTTATAGCGAGGTGTCTTGTTCTAGTAAATACATAAGGAAGGAGTCCTAAAAAATTATTAAATACAATTAATCTAAATAATCTTACAAATAAAATTGTGCCTCTAAAATTTTTAGGTCCTAAAAGGATTTTAAATTCCTTATGAAGGGTGTTTATAACTAGTGATCAAGTTAAAATTCAACGAGAAGGTATAGCTCAGAAAGCTAAAGGAAAGAATGCAAGTCCTAAAAGTGTTGATGATCAATTAAGGGAGATATTAAGAATTCTTGATGATGGGTCAAAAGTAGAAAATAAATTTCTTATCATTTTCAGTTAAGTTTTTTAAATTTTAAATGTTTAAAAAAAGGTTTGGTTTTAAAATAAGGCGGGAGAAAATAATTAAAAATAAAAAATAAAATTAATGACAAAGAGAAAAAAATAAATAAATTTAATCATAAAAGGGGAGCTATTTGCGGAATTTAAAAATATTAAATATTTAATAATTTAAGCCTGACAAGCTTATGTTATAAATTAACTAATTTTTAAATTATATTAGGTTCATTAGAAGTGGGCGTGATACTATAATAGGTTTAAAAGACCTACACTTACTTTCAGTCATCTAATGAGGTATTTTTAGAGTTAGAAATTCAGTTTAAGAAGGAATTAATAGATGTTCTTTCTACTACAATAGGTATAAATCTGTGATTTGCTCCACAAATTTCTGAGCATTGTCCAAAAAAAAGTCCAGGTCGTTCAATCAAAAATCTTACTTGATTAAGTCGTCCTGGGACAGCGTCTGCTTTAATTCCTAGAGCTGGAATTGTTCAGGAATGAATAACATCTGCTGCGGATACAAGAACTCGAATTTGGGTATTTATTGGAAGAATTGTCCGGTTATCAACATCTAAAAGGCGAAATCCTCTTTGAGGAAGTTCTTCTGATGGAATTATATATGAATCAAAAGAGATTTGAAGGAAGTCAGAATATTCATAACTTCAATATCATTGGTGTCCAATCGCTTTTACTGTAATTCTTGGGGTGCCTACTTCATCTAGGAGATAAAGGAGTCGGAGGGATGGAAGAGCAATAAAAATTAAAATAATAGCTGGCAGAATAGTTCAGATTATTTCGATGGTTTGTCCTTCTATTAAGAATCGGTTAGTAAATTTATTAAAAAATAAAGATATTATAATGTAACCTACTAATGTGGTAATTAAAATGAGGATTAATGTTGCGTGGTCATAAAAGAAAATTAATTGTTCTATAAGTGGTGAAGCTCTATCTTGAAATCCTAGTCTTGATCATCTTGGCATTAGTTTTCTAAAAGAAGGTGAATCTTCCTATTGAGAGCTTAAATCTCATGCAATGATCTGCCATATTAGAATTTAGTTAGTAATTTTGGGGATTTCGGAAAAGGTATGATGGGCTGGTGGATAATTTTGTTGCCATTCAATAGATGATGGGAGAGCTAGAGGGAACAATACAGGGCGTTGGGAGGAGAGGGCTTCTCAAATAATGATTATAAAGCCTAACACAGCAATTAGTGATGCAGTTGAACCAATAGATGAAACTACATTTCAAGTAGTATAGGCATCTGGATAATCGGAATACCGTCGTGGTATACCATTTAGGCCTAAAAAATGTTGTGGAAAAAATGTAATATTTACTCTAATGAATATAGTTAAAAAGTGAATTTTGAGTCATTTTGGAAGAAGTGTTATTCCTGTAAATAACGGGAATCAATGAGCAATTCCTGCAAAAATTCCGAAAACTGCACCTATAGAAAGAACGTAATGAAAGTGGGCTACAACATAATATGTATCATGGAGTATAATATCAATAGATGAATTTGAAAGGATTACACCTGTTAACCCTCCAATAGTAAAGAGGAAAATAAATCCTAAGGCTCATAGCAAGGAAGGTCTGTAAGTAAATTTATTGCCGTGAAGTGTTCCTAATCATCTAAAAATTTTAATTCCTGTAGGAACAGCAATAATTATTGTGGCTGAGGTAAAGTAGGCTCGAGTATCAACATCTAGTCCTACAGTAAATATATGGTGTGCTCATACAACAAAGCCTAGAATTCCAATTGCTATTATGGCATAAACTATACCTAAAGTACCAAAGGTTTCTTTTTTTCTAGATTCTTGTCTTACAATATGAGAAATTATACCAAAAGCTGGTAAAATTAAAATATAAACTTCAGGATGCCCAAAAAATCAAAATAAATGTTGAAAAAGAATAGGATCACCCCCTCCTGCAGGGTCAAAAAATGATGTATTTAAATTTCGATCAGTTAAAAGTATAGTAATAGCTCCAGCTAAGACTGGGAGGGAAAGGAGTAATAAAACGGCTGTTAAGAAAACAGATCAAACGAATAATGGAATTCGGTCCCTAAGGATTCCAGTTGTTCGTATATTAATTACTGTAGATATAAAATTAGCGGCTCCTAGAATTGATGAGACACCAGCAAGGTGTAGAGAAAAAATACCCATATCAACTGATGCTCCTGCATGAGCAATATTATCTGCTAAGGGAGGGTAAACTGTTCATCCTGTTCCGACCCCACTTTCTACTATTCTTCTAGAAAGAAGGAGAGTAAGGGAGGGAGGTAATAGTCAAAATCTTATATTATTTATGCGTGGAAAGGCTATATCTGGAGCTCCTAATATAAGGGGTAGGAGTCAATTTCCAAATCCTCCAATTAAAATAGGTATAACTATAAAGAAAATCATAACAAAAGCGTGTGCTGTAACAATTACATTATAGATCTGGTCATTTCCAATTAGTCTACCTGGTTGGCCAAGTTCAGCTCGAATTAAAAGTCTGAGGGCAGTGCCTACTATTCCAGCTCATGCTCCTAAAATAAAATATAATGTTCCAATATCCTTATGGTTGGTTGAAAAGAGTCAACGTTGCGGTTAGGTGGCTGAGAATTTAGGCGGTAGATTGTAAATTTAAGGACGAAGTTAAACTTCTCTAATCA